ATTATTTATTTCTCTTGTTTCTATTGAAATTTCTTCACTTTCTACACACGTCTTTTTTTCGGAGGTCTACAGCCATTATGTGGCATAGGGGTTACATCCCGTACGAAAGTTAATAGTATACCACTTCTACGAATAGCTCGTAATGCTGCGTCTCTTCCGAGACCGGGACCTTTTATCATGACTTCTGCTCGTTGCATACCTTGATCAACTACTGTACGAATAGCGTTTGCTGCAGCAGTTTGAGCGGCAAAGGGTGTCCCTCTTCTCGTACCCTTGAATCCACAAGTACCGGCCGAGGACCAGGAAACCACCCGCCCCCGCACATCTGTAACTGTGACTATGGTATTATTGAAACTTGCTTGAACATGAATAACTCCCTTTGGTATTCTACGTGCACTCTTACGTGAACCAATACGTACATTCCTACGTGAACCAGTTCTCGGTATAGCTTTTGCCATATTGTATCATCTCATAAATATGAGTCAGAAATATATGGATATATCCATTTTATGTCAAAACAGATTTCTTATTTGTACATTGAGCCCTTTAGCGGGTCTGATTATCCTTGTCTTTGTTTATGTCTCGGGTTGGAACAAATTACTATAATGCGCCCCCGCCTACGGATTAGTCGACATTTTTCACAAATTTTTCGAACGGAAGCTCTTATTTTCATATTTGTCATTCCTTATCTTAATTCTTTTTTGGTAGAAAATAAGTTTCTTGAAATTTTGCATCTCGAATCGTATCGAATAAAAATGACCTAATCTTTCGAATCCTTGTTTCGGAGTCGATAAATTATACGTCCTCTGGTTGAATCATAACGACTTACTTCAATTTTGACTTTATCTCCTGGCAGTATCCGTATAAAACTACGTCGGATCTTTCCTGAAACGTAACCTAGAATCAGATCTTCATTATCTAACCGAACTCGGAACATGCCATTGGGAAGCGATTCAGTAATTAAACCTTCATGAATCCATTTTTGTTCTTTCATTTCAGGTAAAGCCCCCCTGAAGTATCAATTAATGGAGGAAAGACGATATTAGACAACTCACCCCCTTTCTTTTTTTTTTTACAAATAGGAAGAGGTTTCGGATCCCATTTGGATATTAAATGGATTACCATATATAACACAAAATTTCTCCACCGATTCGTTCTAGTCGAGCCTCCCGGTCTGTCATTATACCCCGAGAAGTAGAAAGAATTACAATTCCTATCCCACCTAAAATTCTAGGAATTCGTTGAGAGTTAGAATAGATTCGTAAACCGGGTCTACTGATCCGTTTTAAATTTAAAAAATTTCTATAGGGTCTTTTCCCATTCCTTCTATGTCGAAGGGTTAAAACCAAAAAATATTTGTTTTTTTCTCGATGTTTTCTGACGTTTTCGATAAAACCCTCTCGGAAAAGTATTTTAACAATATTTTCGGTAATATTAGTAGATGCTATGCGAACAACTCTTTTTCTATCCATATCAGCATTTCGTATAGAGGTTATTATCTCAGCAATAGTGTCTCTACCCATGATGAACTAAAATTATTGGTGTCTCAAAATTGGATATAATCAACATGTTTTTCTTTTTTTTTTATTGATTTATGAATAGGAATTTTGCAAGGTATATGCGTGAGACACAATCTACGAATTAATCTAGTTCTTAATCTATTTCTTTCAAATACCCCAAAGATATCACGATCTCATTTTATTTTATAATACCTCGGGAGCTAATGAAACTATTTTAGTAAAATTCAATTTTCTCAATTCACGGGGGATTGCCCCAAAAATTCGAGTTCCTTTTGGATTTCCTTCTTGATCAATCACAACTGCAGCATTGTCATCATATCGTATTATCATACCGCTGTCACGTTTTAGTTCTTTACAGGTACGAACAATTACAGCTCTCACTACTTCTGATTTTTCTAGGGGCATATTTGGTACTGCTTCTTTAATCACAGCAACAATAACGTCACCAATATGAGCATATCGACGATTACTAGCTCCTATGATTCGAATACACATCAATTCTCGAGCCCCGCTGTTATCCGCTACATTTAAATGGGTCTGAGGTTGAATCATATCAAATTTTTTGTTTATTCTTCCAATGCAAAGGATGAAGAAAATAAAAGAAATATTGTTTGTCCAAAAAAAGAAACCTGCGTTTTTGTTTTATCCCTAAGATTCATCTCTGTCGGTTCTACATTTTTATCCCGAAATAATAAATTGAGTTCGTATAGGCATTTTAGATGCTGCTATTAAAATAGCCCTTCTAGCTATATTTTCGGTTACTCCACCCATTTCATATAGTATTCGCCCCGGTTTAACAACAGCTACCCAATATTCAGGGGATCCTTTCCCCGAACCCATACGTGTTTCAGCAGGTCTTACTGTAACTGGTTTGTCTGGAAATATACGGACCCATATTTTTCCACCACGGCGTGCATTTCGTGTCATTGCTCGTCGACCTGCTTCGATTTGTCTAGATGTGATCCAAGCAGGTTCAAGTG